TAATGAAAATTTTATTATTTTTATGTGAAAAAACTAAGTAGTGGTCTTTTTTTTTTTATAAATAATTGTTTTCTTTCTTAATTAATTTAATTTATATATAAATATTTAATATTAATATAGATTATACATATATAAAATTTATTTATTATATAAATTTTTATTATATATATATATATTTATATGGGTGAAAGTCTAATATATCATTGCTTTTATATATACAGTTAATAAATGACTATTCCTAATCGCCCTATATTAAAGAAAATTTTTAAACTATATATATAAGAATTTAGAAGGGGGTATTACTACCCATAAATAGCTTATTTATTTATATATAAGGATTTATTATATATATATGTAATACTTAATCATTATAATAATTAATTATCTATATTTATAATAAATATTTATTTAATTAATAATATATAAATATATATATATATAGGAAATTATTTAAAAATAGGTACTTAAAAAATTATTTATTTAATAAAATCTATTAATCATTTAACTGATTTAAAGGGGTAAATTAATTTATCGTATAAAAATATATTTGTTAAATTTAATGGAATTGTCATTTTAACTTATTTAGGCCTATAAATTTAAAATAAAATTTAATAGTGGAGGCTTTAGTTTGTGAATTTATAAAAGTTGTTATTTAAAATTCCAAAATCTATATTTTTTTGTTTGGTTTAACTAAATTGTTAGTTTTAAATATTAGGTCTTTCATCTTCGTGTATTAGAGACAATAATAGACTTATTTAAGGGGTATAGTTGATTTATGCGTATAAATTTTTATTTAATTAATTTTAAAATAAATTAAACAACTGGGTAATGGAGGCTCTGGCCCAGAAACTCCCTAAAAATTGTTATTTTAAACCCCAAAATTTGTTTATTTTTGGTTTAATTAGTTTGGAAGCTTAATTTTTTTTGTTTAATTTAACTAAATTGTTAGTTTTAAATATTAAGTCTTTCATCTTCGTGTATTAGAGACAATAATAGACTTATTTAAGGGGTATAGTTGATTTATGCGTATAAATTTTTATTTAATTAATTTTAAAATAAATTAAACAACTGGGTAATGGAGGCTCTGGCCCAGAAACTCCCTAAAAATTGTTATTTTAAACCCCAAAATCTGTTTATTTTGGTGCAATTAGTTTGGGGGCTTAATTTTTTTGTTTAATTTAACTAAATTGTTAGTTTTAAATATTAGATCTTTCATCTTCGTGTATTAGAGACAATAATAGACTTATTTAAGGGGTATAGTTGATTTATGCGTATAAATTTTTATTTAATTAATTTTAAAATAAATTAAACAACTGGGTAATGGAGACTCTGGCCCAGAAACTCCCTAAAAATTGTTATTTTAAACTCCAAAAGCTGTCTGTTTTGGCGTAATTTAATGTGCAAGTTTAAGGGATTTTGTTTAAAAATTTATTTTTTTAATAATTTTTGATAATACATAATTTATGAAGATTAAAAATAATAAATAATTTGTTTTATTTTTGTTATTTATCTTGTTTAATTTTTATTTTACATGTAAATTTTTGTATGAAATATATTTTATCTAAAAGATAAATTATTTTTAAATTATTCGCAGTAATTAATATTATAAATAAAAGAAATTTTGATTTAGTAATATGTTTTAGTATTGGTAAATTTTGTGCCAGCAACCGCGGTTATACAAATAATACAAATAAGATTTATTAGTAATAGTTAATTTGTTTTAATCAAATAAAATTAATTTAAATTTTTTAAGTGAAATTTTAAATTTAATTAATTTTATATTAAAGTGTTAATGAAGCTAAAAAATTTTAATAATAAACTAGGATTAGATACCCTATTATTTAAAAAGTAAAATTAAATACTTGAGTAGTAATAGATATGATCTTCAAACTTAAAGAATTTGGCGGTGTTTTAGTCTATTTAGAGGAACCTGTCCTGTAATCGATAATCCACGTTGGACCTTACTAAAATTTGTTGTCAATTTGTATATCGCCGTTATCAGAATATCTTAAAAGAGGAATAATTTTCTTAATTTATTATTATAATTGATGTCAGGTCAAGGTGCAGTTTATATTTTAGTAGAGATGGGTTACAATAAACTTATTTAAACGTTAAATTGTTTGAAATAATGATTTTAAGGTGGATTTAAAAGTAAAATAATGAATATAATTTATTTGATTATAGCTCTAAAACATGCACACATCGCCCGTCGCTCTCATTATTAAAATGAGATAAGTCGTAACATAGTAGAAGTATCGGAAGATGCTTCTAGAATGACAATTTAAAGCTTATTTAGTAAAGTATTTCATTTACATTGAAATGATAATTGTGCAAATCAATTTAAATTGAAAATTTTTATTTATTAATTTTATTTGTTTATTTTTTTTTTAATAAAAATAATTTTAATTTTTTTTTAGGTTTAGTATTTTATAAAGATAAACTAATTTTAATTATAGTAAATTTGTATTGTAAAAGATTGTTGAAATATTTTGAAAAATATTTTAATTTAAAAGAACTTTTAATTTAAGGTATCTTGTGTATCAGAGTTTATCAAATAAAAATTAATTATAATTAATTTTCTCGAATTAAAAAGATCTAATAAGTTATTTTAGTTACTGTAGAATAATTATTAATAATAATTTATTAGAAATGAAACGTTAATCGTTTTTTAATATATCTAGTTTTTTAAGAAATAAATTTAATTTAGATAACTTATTTTAATAATTTAATTTAATAAATTATTATAGGAGGTTATTAATATTTTAAGGGATGAGCTTTAAAATAAAATTTTATAAATAACTATTATTAAGAAATAATTGTAAGCTTAGAATTAGCTATCAATAGAAATTATGTTTTAATTTATTTTTTAATTAATATTATTTATTATTTATTTTAAATTTTTTATTAAAATATAAATTTTAATTTTATAAATTTATTAATAATGATAAAATTAGTAAACATAAATAATTATTTAAATAAATCTTTACTTGATTGGTTTTTATAATTAATTCGGCAAATTTTGTGCTCACCTGTTTATCAAAAACATGTCTTTTTGGTTATTTAATATAAAGTCTGACCTGCCCACTGAATTTATTTTGAAGGGCCGCAGTATTTTGACTGTGCAAAGGTAGCATAATCATTAGTCTTTTAATTGAAGGCTGGTATGAATGGTTGGATGAGGTACAAGCTGTGTCATAAAAATTAACTTTTGAATTTACCTTTTTAGTCAAAAGGCTAAAATAAAATTAAAAGACGAGAAGACCCTATAGAGCTTTATATAATTTATATTTAAATTATTAAGATTTTTTAAATTTAATTATTTTATTATATTTTGTTGGGGTGACAATAAAATTTATAAAACTTTTATTTTTATTTACCATTTATTTATGATTATATGATCCAGTTTTATTGATTATAAATTTAAGTTACCTTAGGGATAACAGCGTAATTTTTTTTGAGAGTTCTTATCGACAAAAAAGATTGCGACCTCGATGTTGGATTAAGAGTAATTTTGGGTGTAGAAGTTCAAAGTTTAAGTCTGTTCGACTTTTAAATTCTTACATGATCTGAGTTCAAACCGGTGTAAGCCAGGTTGGTTTCTATCTTTAATAAAAAATAATATTTTAGTACGAAAGGACCAAATATTAAAAAAATTATTTTTATTTAACAATTAATATTATTAATTATACTATTTTGGCAGATTAGTGCATTAAATTTAGAATTTAAATATATAATTAAAAATTATAAGTAGTACTTGAATTTAATAGATTTAATTTTTCCTTTAATTGGTAGTTTATTGTTAGTAATTTGTGTGATAGTGGGGGTTGCTTTTTTAACGCTATTAGAGCGTAAGGCACTTGGGTATATTCAGATTCGGAAAGGGCCGAATAAAGTAGGCTTAATAGGGATTCCCCAGCCCTTTAGTGATGCAATTAAGTTATTTACAAAAGAACAAACTTATCCTACATTTTCTAATTATATTTCATATTATTTTTCACCTATTTTTTCATTATTTTTATCTTTATTAATTTGAATATGTATTCCTTATTTTATTAAATTTTATTCATTTAATTTAGGTATTTTATTTTTTTTAAGTTGTACAAGATTAGGGGTTTATACAGTAATAATTGCTGGCTGGTCTTCAAATTCTAATTATGCTTTATTAGGAGGGTTACGAGCAGTTGCTCAAACTATTTCTTATGAGGTTAGTTTAGCCTTAATTTTAATATCCTTTATTTTTTTAGTTGGAGGGTTTAACTTTAATGATTTTAGAAAGTATCAAGACTATTCATGAATAATAATTTTATCTTTTCCTTTAATATTAGTTTGATTTGCTTCAAGATTGGCAGAGACAAATCGAACTCCCTTTGATTTTGCCGAAGGTGAATCTGAACTAGTCTCTGGGTTTAATGTAGAATATAGAAGAGGAGGATTTGCTTTAATTTTTTTAGCTGAGTATGCTAGAATTCTTTTTATAAGAATATTATTTGTTGTTGTTTTTTTAGGGGCAGATATTTTTAGTTTATTATTTTTTTTAAAATTGAGTTTTATTTCTTTCGCCTTTATTTGGGTTCGGGGAACTTTACCCCGATTTCGTTATGATAAATTAATGTATTTGGCTTGAAAAAGTTTTTTACCTATGTCTTTAAATTATTTATTTTTATTTATTGGCTTAAAAATTTACATTTTGCATTTAATCTTGTAATGAATTATTTTAAGTACAAGTCAATAAAAAGTTAGAATTTTTATCTTATGTTTTCAAAACATATGCTATTCAAGCTCATTAACTAAATTACTCTAATAAAGAATCTCATCATTGAGTAATAAGAGGGTTAAAAATGTAATAAGAAAAGTATACTACAGTTAACAGTTGCCCTGTTAAAATATAGGGGTCTTCAACTGGTCGGGCTCCAATTCAGGTTAATAAAATTACTGTTCTTACTATACTTCAGAATAAAACCTGGTTAATAGGGTAAAACTGGATTCCTCGAAGTTTTCTTAGATTTGTAAAAGGCAAAATTATTAGAATAGCAATAGACATTACTAATGCGATTACTCCTCCTAGCTTATTTGGAATTGATCGAAGAATAGCGTAAGCAAATAAAAAATATCATTCTGGTTGAATGTGTACAGGGGTTACTAGAGGGTTGGCAGGAATGAAATTATCTGGGTCTCCCAAAAGGTAAGGGTTTGTTAAAGTTAATAAAACTAAAAATATTACTATTGTAATAAATCCTACAATATCCTTAAATGAAAAATAAGGGTGGAATGGGATTTTATCAACACTACTATTAATTCCTAAAGGGTTATTTGAGCCTGTTTGATGTAAGAATAATAAATGCACTATTGTTGCAGCGGCGACAATAAAAGGAATTAAAAAGTGGAAAGTAAAAAATCGGGTAAGAGTTGCGTTATCAACGGCAAACCCTCCTCATACTCATTGAACTAAGTCTACTCCTAGGTAGGGCACCGCGGAAAGTAAATTAGTAATCACAGTAGCTCCTCAAAAAGATATTTGACCTCAAGGTAATACATACCCTATAAATGCTGCCCCTATAACTAGGAATAAAATAATTACTCCTATAAGTCAAGTAGGGGTATAAAGGTAAGACCCATAATAGATTCCTCGGCCAATATGTAAATAAATACAAATAAAAAAGAAGGAAGCACCATTAGCGTGAAGTGTTCGTAATAATCATCCATAATTAACGTCTCGACAGATATGATTAACTCTATTAAAAGCTAATTCAATGTCGGCTGTATAATGTATAGCTAAAAAAAGTCCGGTGGCAATCTGAATGATTAAGCAAAGGCCTAGTAGAGAACCATAATTTCATCAAACAGAAATGTTTGAAGGAGCTGGTAAATCTACTAAAGCGTTATTTGCAATCTTAAATAATGGGTGTCTTAATCGAATAGGTTTATTCATTAGTTTCGGGGCCGTAAAGGGCCATAAAAAATATTTGTTACTTTAACAACAGCAATTAAAGTTAAAAATAAATAGTTAATTAAAACAATTGTTAAAAAATTTGTGGGGTAGTTATAAAGTTTATTTAAATTAATGGTATTTTCTCTAATAAATGAATTTGGGTTAGGGAGACTTCTTATATCTATTAAAGGTAAAAAAGAAGTTAATGAAAAATTATCAATTACAATGTAAAATAAACTTGCGATAAATATTGTTGTTGCTATTAATTGTACTGTTTTCATTGACATTATAAATATTTCATTTGATGCAAGGGAAGTTACATAAATAAATAATACAAGCATTCCCCCTAAAAAGACAATAAATAAAATGTATGAAAATCAAAAGGTTTTTCTCAATAAGCCAGTAATAATAGAAATTAATAAAGTTTGCGTTAATAGCATAAATCCTATGGCCAATGGATGTGATATAAAGATAAAAATAAAAGAAGTAAAAATACTTAAAATAGTAATAATAAAATAAATATCAGAAAATAGTTTATTTAAAATATTAGTTTTGGAGACTAATGATAGAGGATTTCTCTTTTTCTGATGTTTTAAAAAATAAAATATTTTATTTTTGATTTACAAGACCAATGTTTTTATTAAACTATTAAAACTAATGATAATATTTATGCTTTATTTATTACCTTTATTAATATTAATAAGAGGGGTAATAGTTTATGTTTCAAATCGGGCTCATTTATTAGCTACATTATTAAGCTTAGAGTTTATTGTTTTAGCTTTATTTTTATCTTTATTTGAAATTTTAAATTTCTTAAATTATGAAAATTTTTTTAGAATAATATTTTTAACTTTTAGTGTTTGTGAAGGGGCGTTAGGCCTTTCAGTATTAGTTTCTATAATTCGAACTCACGGAAATGATTATTTTCAAACTTTTTCAATTTTACAATGTTAAGCTATTTATTAAGTTTATGTTTTATGATTCCTTTATGTTTTATAAAAAAAAATTATTGATTGGTACAAAATTCTTTATTTTTGATTAGTTTTGTCTTTATTTTAAATAATTTCTATTGCAATTATTTTATAAGAATTAGTTACTATTTTGGTAGAGATGTAATTTCTTATGGTTTAATTTTGTTAAGCTTATGAATTTGTTCTTTAATACTAATAGCAAGAGAAGGGGTTTATCGAAATTCTAATTTTTATAATATATTTTTATTTTTAGTGTTAATATTGTTAGTATTTTTGTTTTTAACTTTTAGAAGAATAAGTTTATTCATATTTTATTTATTTTTTGAAAGTAGCCTTATCCCTACTTTGTTATTAATTTTGGGTTGGGGGTATCAGCCTGAACGTTTACAGGCTGGAATTTATTTATTATTTTATACTTTATTAGCTTCATTGCCACTATTAGTTGGAATTTTCTATTTAATAAATTGTTCTTTTTCTTTAAGTTTATATTTACTAAAGGATGCTTCTGTTTTTTATGACTTGTTTTATTTATGTATAATTTTTGCCTTCTTAGTTAAAATGCCTATATTTTTAGTGCATTTATGACTTCCTAAGGCTCATGTTGAAGCGCCGGTTGCGGGGTCAATAATCTTAGCTGGGGTTTTACTAAAGTTAGGGGGGTATGGTCTTTTACGTGTATATTCATTCATTATATTAAGTGGGGTGATTAATAATTTTATTTGAGTAGCTATTAGTTTAGTTGGAGGGGTTTTAGTCAGTTTGATTTGTTTACGTCAAATAGACTTAAAGGCTTTAATTGCCTATTCATCTGTGGCACATATAGGAATTGTTTTAGCTGGGCTAATAACTTTGACAATATGAGGTATCTCTGGGTCTTATACTTTAATAATTGCTCATGGGCTTTGTTCTTCTGGGCTATTCTGTTTAGCTAATATTTCTTATGAACGAATAGGAAGACGAAGTTTATTAATTAATAAGGGGCTCCTAAATTTTATGCCTAGCTTATCTTTATGGTGGTTTTTATTGTGTTCTTCTAATATGGCGGCGCCTCCTACTTTAAATTTATTAGGAGAAGTTTGTTTATTAAATAGAATTGTTAGTTGATCTTGGGTTACTATAATTACTTTATCTTTATTATCTTTTTTTAGTGCTGCGTATACCTTATATTTATATGCCTATAGTCAGCATGGTAAGCTTTTAAGTGGGTTTTATTCTAGTTCAATAGGGTTTTCTCGGGAGTATCTTTTATTGTTTTTACACTGATTCCCTTTAAATTTATTAATCATAAAGGCAGAGCCTTGTATTCTTTGGCTTTAGGTTTAAATAGTTTAATAAAAAATATTGATTTGTGGTGTCAATGATATGAATTTTTCATTTTAGGCCATTAAGAAAATTTCAATTTGTTTAATTAGTTTCTTTACTTTAATGTCGATTAGACTGACATTATTTACAACTAGTTTAAATTTTTTATTAAAGGATTTAGTTTATTTTTTAGAGTGAGAGGTTGTAAGAATTAATTCTTTAAATATTGTTATGACTTTTTTATTTGATTGAATAAGTCTAATATTTATATCTTTAGTATTATTTATTTCTTCTTTAGTTATTTTTTATAGAAAGGAGTATATAGCAGAGGATAAAACGATTAATCGATTTATTATAATTGTTTTAATATTTGTTATATCTATAATATTATTAATTATTAGCCCAAATTTAATTAGAATTTTATTGGGTTGAGATGGATTGGGCCTTGTTTCTTATTGTTTAGTTATTTATTTTCAAAATGAGAAGTCTTATAACGCAGGGATATTAACAGCTCTTTCTAATCGAATTGGGGATGTTGCTTTTTTATTAGCTATTGCTTGAATATTAAATTATGGGAGTTGAAATTATATTTATTATATTGATTTAATAAAGGATGATTTTTGTATAAAAATTATTGGCATATTAGTTATTTTAGCTGCTATAACAAAAAGAGCTCAAATTCCTTTTTCTTCTTGGTTGCCAGCCGCTATAGCTGCTCCAACCCCTGTCTCTGCTTTAGTTCATTCTTCAACCTTGGTAACTGCTGGGGTTTACTTATTAATTCGGTTTAATTCCTTATTAGCTGGTAATTCTCTTGGAAGTTTTTTATTATTAATTTCTGGGCTAACTATATTTATGGCGGGATTAGGTGCAAATTTTGAATTTGATTTAAAAAAGATTATTGCTTTATCAACTTTAAGTCAGCTTGGACTAATAATAAGAATTTTAGCAATAGGGTTCCCAAAATTAGCTTTTTTTCATCTTTTAACCCATGCTATATTTAAGGCTTTGTTATTTATGTGTGCAGGGGCGATTATTCATAATATAAAGAATTCCCAAGATATTCGGTTTATAGGGGGCCTTGTTTATCATATGCCTATAACTGTTGCTTGTTTAAATACGGCTAATTTAGCTCTATGTGGAATGCCTTTTTTAGCCGGGTTTTATTCAAAGGACTTAATTTTAGAGACTGTGTTATTAGGTAATTTAAATTTATTTAGTTTTTTCCTTTATTTTTTTTCTACGGGGTTAACAGTATGTTATTCCTTTCGATTAGTGTTTTTTTCTTTGACTGGAGAGTTTAATAGAAATTCGTTACACCCTTTAAATGATGAGGCTTATACTATAATTGGGGGTATACTAGGGTTATTAATTTTAGCTGTTATTGGGGGGTCTTTTTTATCTTGGCTAATGTTTCCTTCTGTTTCAATAATTTGTTTACCTTTTTATTATAAAAATTTAACATTATTTGTTTGTTTAGTGGGGGCTTTTTCTGGGTATTTAATATCAAATGTTTCTTTATTCTTTAATTATAAGGCATTAAGTTATTATCTAATAACTTTTTTTGCGGGTTCAATATGGTTTATGCCCATAATTTCTACTTTAGGTGTAATTAAGTTTCCTTTAAATTTGGGGTTTTCTGCTTTAAAGAGCTTTGATCAGGGTTGAAGAGAAATATTAGGGGGGCAGATAATCTATAATTCAATTAAAAATAGTTCTTCTTTTGTTCAAATTTTACAAAATAATAACTTAAAGATTTATTTAATAACATTTATTTTATGGATTGCTATTTTGTTGAGTTTAGCAGTTTTAGTTTAAATTCAAATAGCTTATATTTAGAGCGTAGCCTTGAAGATGCTAAAGAGATTATATAATCTTTGAATAGAACAATAAATAGTAATTTATAAAAAATAATTTTTTATCGTTACAGTGAAAATGTAAAGTTTTTGTTAAACTACATAAATAAAAGTATAAATGGAATTAAACCATTAAAGAAAAAAGTTAGCAGCTTTTTCTTGGCCAGCATACTTCCTTAATTGGAACTTACATTCAATAGTATCATTAACAGTAATATGCCTCTTTTTGGCTTCAATTAATTTAGAATAAGGATGAAAGTCATCTAAGGTTAGGTCGAAACTAAGTGTGATATATCACTTCATATTCAATAAGGAAGATTGAGGTTTCAATACTTTTTGAATGCAAATCAAATGTTATAATTAACTACATCCCTATGATTTAGTATTAAGAAGATCAATTTAATGCCCCTTGGTTTCACTCATGGTAAAGCCCGATTAGTAAGATAAAGATAAAAAATAGGGTTGTTGAGGCTCATCAAATTAAATTAGAAGTTTGAAAAATTATAATTGTGGGTAAAATAAGGGCGATTTCTACGTCAAAAATTAAAAAAATAATTGCAATTAGGAAAAATCGTAAAGAAAAAGGTAATCGCGCGGAATTTATTGGGTCAAATCCACACTCAAAAGGAGAAGACTTTTCTCGATCAATGACAGCTTTTTTAGATAAAAGGGAAGCAAGGCCTATGACAACTCTTCTAATAATAAAGATTACTGTTCCTATAATAAAAACTAAAAAAATTACTTATACTAAAATTTTTAGACCACATAATTGGAAGTCATGTATACTTTTTATACTATATAAATAGTTAACTACCTCATCAGTAAATAGAAATATATAAAAATAGTCAAACTACATCTACAAAATGTCAGTATCAAGCAGCAGCTTCAAATCCAAAATGATGGTTATTAGAAAAATGGAAATTCATATGTCGAATTAAACATACTAGTAAAAAGGTTGTTCCAATTAAGACATGAAGTCCATGGAACCCTGTTGCCATATAAAAAGTAGACCCATAAACTGCGTCAGCAATAGTAAAAGGGGCTTCAATATACTCATATGCTTGAAGTATTGTAAAGTAAACCCCTAAAAGAACTGTAAAAAATAATCCTTGAGTTGTTTGGGAGTGGTTTCCTTCCATTAAAGCATGATGTGCTCAAGTTACTGTTACCCCTGAGGCTAGTAAAATTGCTGTATTTAATAGAGGAATTTGGAAGGGGTTAAAGGCTAAGATTCCAATTGGGGGTCAGGTAGACCCAAGCTCAATTGTAGGGGAAAGACTACTATGAAAAAAAGCTCAAAAAAATGAGACAAAGAAAAAAATTTCAGAGACAATGAATAAAATTATTCCTCATCGTAGGCCAATAGTTACCGAATAAGTGTGTAACCCCTGGAAAGTTCCTTCTCGAGAAATGTCTCGTCATCATTGGTATATAGTTAAAATTGTAATTACATTTCCTAAAGCAAATAAAGAGATATCATAATGATGAAATCATTTAACTAATCCGCTTACAGTTGTTATGGCTCCGATAGCCCCTGTTAAAGGCCACGGTCTGTAGTCTACTAAATGAAATGGGTGATTTGAATGTGTTGACATTTATTATTATTAGTTTACTTCTCTAGAGTAAAGTGTTCTTAAAACAGCAAATACATATGATTGAATGATTGCAACAGCTGATTCAAGGACTAATAAAGCAATTTGAGCCCCAATTAGAAGGGAAACTATAATATAAGATAGGGAAGGGCCAGTATTCCCTAAAAGAGTAAGAAGTAAATGTCCTGCAATTATGTTTGCGGCTAATCGAACTGCTAACGTTCCTGGACGAATAATATTACTAATAGTTTCAATACAGACCATAAAAGGCATTAAAACTGCAGGAGTTCCTTGAGGGACTAAGTGGGCAAACATATGTTGAGTGTGATTAATTCAGCCATAGATTATAAAGCTTAATCATAAAGGTAGGGCTAACCCTAAAGTTAATGTTAAATGGCTTGTTCTTGTAAAAATATAAGGGAATAAGCCTAAAAAATTATTAAACACAATTATTGAGAATAGGGAAATAAAAATAAAAGAACTCCCATTATGCCCTATTGGGCCAAGAAGTGTTTTAAATTCCTTATGGAGAGTTAATAAAATTGAATTTCACAGAAATTGGAATCGAGTTGGGATTAGTCAAAAAGAAGCAGGAATTAATAATAGCCCTAAAAAAGTGCTTAATCAGTTTAGAGATAAATTTAGAATAGTTGTTCTAGGGTCGAAAACAGAGAAAAGATTTGTTATCATTTTCAATTTAAAGAAGGTGGGGTTAATTGGGCTGAGTCTTCTCCGTCCTGAGTTGAGGCAGGAGTAAGAACAACACAAAAGTAATTTATAATATTAAACAATATAAAAATAATTGTAAATAGGATAAATAAGGATAATCATCTAAGAGGGGCTATTTGTGGAATCAAAAAATATCAAATAATATTGATAATTTTAGTTTGACATACTAATGTTATTTGGGTTTAACTAATTTTTTAATTTAAAAGTTATATTTAATTTTCATTAGAAGTAATTGCTAATTTACTATTATGTGGTTTAAGAGACCATTACTTGCTTTCAGTCATCTAATGTTTAATTAGAGTTTATAGCTGTAATTCATTTAATAAAATAATTAGTTGGGCTACTTTCTAATACAATAGGTATAAAACTGTGATTAGCTCCACAAATTTCTGAACATTGCCCAAAGAATAGGCCTGGGCGATTTATTAAAAAATTAGTCTGATTTAATCGTCCGGGAGTTGCATCAACCTTTACCCCTAAAGCAGGAATTGTTCATGAATGCAGAACATCGGCAGCTGTTACTAAAATTCGAACTTGTGTATTTATAGGCAATACAATTCGATTATCAACGTCTAAAAGTCGGAATCCATTTGTTTCTAGTTCATTTGTTGGAACTATATATGAGTCAAATTCTAAGTTTAAAAAATCAGAGTATTCGTAACTTCAGTATCATTGATGCCCAATTGTTTTTAATGTAATAGCTGGGCTATTAATTTCATCAAGTAAATATAAAATTCGCAAAGATGGGAGAGCAATGAATATTAAAACGATGGCTGGAAGAATTGTTCAAATAATTTCAATTGTTTGTCCATGCAGTAAGAATCGATTAGTAAATTTATTAAAGAATAATATAAATATTAAATATCCCACTAGAATAGTAATTATGATTAAAATTAATAAAGTGTGATCGTGGAAGAAATTTAATTGTTCTATTAAAGGAGAGGCACTATCTTGTAGTCCTAAATTTGATCATGTTGCCATTAGTTTCTAATAAAAGGGTATTCCTTTATATATGAAGCTTAAATCCATTGCACTAATCTGCCATATTAGAAATTTGTTAATAATGGAAGTTCAGCATAACTATGTTCAGCAGGAGGAAGATTTTGATATCATTCAATAGATGAATTTAATTGAATGGGGTAAACTACTGCACGATGGGCAATTATACTTTCTCAAATAATAAATAAAAAGAATAATACTCCAATAAATGAAATTGTTGAACCAATTGTAGAGACTACATTTCATGCAGTGTAAGCGTCGGGATAGTCTGAGTATCGCCGAGGCATTCCGGCTAGGCCTAAAAAATGTTGAGGGAAAAATGTTAAATTTACTCCAATAAATATTACTATAAATTGGGCCTTTAATCATTCTGGGTTAAGAGTTAATCCGGTGAATAGTGGGTATCAATGCACAAACCCAGCCATAATAGCAAAGACAGCTCCTATAGATAACACATAATGAAAATGGGCGACCACATAATATGTATCATGAAGGACAATGTCAATTGAAGAGTTTGCTAAAACAACTCCTGTTAATCCTCCTACTGTAAATAAGAATACAAATCCTAAGGCTCAAATTAAAGCAGGGCTATAATTTAATTGTGTTCCGTGTAGAGTCGCTAATCAACTAAAAATTTTAATTCCAGTTGGGACCGCAATAATTATTGTAGCTGATGTAAAGTAGGCTCGCGTGTCTACATCCATTCCAACTGTAAATATATGATGAGCTCAAACAATGAATCCTAATAACCCAATTGCAAGTATAGCATAAATTATACCTAGGGATCCAAAGGTTTCCTTCTTTCCGCTTTCTTGGCTAATAATATGAGAAATTATTCCAAATCCGGGTAAAATTAAAATGTAAACTTCTGGGTGGCCAAAAAATCAAAATAAATGTTGGTAAAGAATTGGGTCTCCTCCTCCCGCAGGGTCGAAAAAAGACGTATTTAAATTTCGGTCTGTTAAAAGTATTGTAATTGCCCCAGCTAACACAGGGAGGGATAAAAGTAGTAATACTGCTGTAATAACTACTGATCATACAAATAATGGTATTCGGTCAAAAGTAATCCCATTAGATCGCATATTAATAATAGTTGTAATAAAATTTACAGCCCCTAAAATAGAAGAAATCCCAGCCAAATGAAGAGAAAAAATAGCTAAATCAACAGAAGCTCCGGCATGGGCAATTCCAGAAGATAGGGGAGGATAAACTGTTCAACCTGTTCCTGCTCCTGCTTCTACTATACTACTAGCTAATAAAAGAGTTAGAGAAGGTGGAAGTATTCAAAAACTTATATTATTCATTCGAGGGAAGGCCATATCAGGAGCTCCAAGTATTAAAGGAACTAATCAATTTCCAAATCCCCCAATTATAATAGGCATTACTATAAAAAAAATTATTACAAAAGCATGGGCTGTGACAATTACATTGTAAATTTGATCATCGCCAATAAGGGATCCGGGATGACCTAATTCAGCTCGAATTAGTATTCTAAGAGAAGTTCCTACTATTCCTGCTCAAGCTCCAAAAATAAAATATAAAGTTCCAATATCTTTATGATTTGTAGAAAATAACCATTGTTGCAATCTTTAAATTAATAAAGATTAAATGGCTGATAAAAGTGGTAGATTGTAAATCTATAAATGGAGATTTTTCTTCTTTAATCAAGATTGGCTTTATAGTCAATAATGACATTAGACTGCAATTCTAAAGGAGTAATTCAATTACTAAGGCTTAAAAGATTTGTACTAATATTTATAGCTTTGAAGGCTATTAGTTTAAGATTAACTTAAAGCCTTCAAAATTATATAAATAAGTAAATTAGAGAAATTAACGTTAAACTTATCGAAGAGAAAAAGTTTAAGATTAAAGTTCAGTTTATATTTTTAGAAATAGTTAAATTACCATAATTTCAGTTAGTTTCTATATAACTTAACATAAAAGCAGAGTAAGTTAGTCGTATATAAAAGAATAATGTGATTAAAGTAAAAGAAACTATAACAATAAGCATAAAAATTGAATTTATATTTCTAACCGATTGGATAACTATTCATTTAGGGAGAAATCCTAAAAAGGGGGGTAGGCCTCCAAGAGATAATAAAGAAGTAAATAAACTAAATTTAACTAAAGGGCTTTGATTAAAAAAAGAGAACATTTGGTTTAAGTGAAAAAATTTAAATAAATTAAAAATAAAAATAAGCGTAAATGATAGATAGGTGTAAATAAGAAAATAGCTTAGTCACAAGTTTTCTCTATAAATTATAGCTGCTAATATTCAGCCTAAATGATTAATTGATGAAAAAGCTATTAACTTTCGTAAAGAGGTTTGATTTAATCCCCCTAGAGAGCCAATAACAATAGATAAAATAATAATGTTAAAAATAAAATTAAAATTTAAACAATATGAACATAATATTAAAGGGGCAATTTTTTGTCAAGTTATCAGAATAAGGTTATTTCATCAGCTAAGTCCTTCTATAACCCCTGGAAATCAGAAGTGGAAGGGAGCGGCCCCTCTTTTTAAAAGTAAAGAGGATAAAATAGCTAATGTAATAAAATTTGAGTTTAAATTAATTATTGAAAAAATGTTTAATTGAAGAATAAAAAAAATCGAGCTAAATAAAAAAATAGCTGAAGCTAAGGCTTGTGTAAGGAAATACTTTAAAGAGGCTTCTGTTGAAAGTAAGTTATTTGTATCAATTATTAAGGGAATAAAAGATAATAAATTAATTTCTAAGCCAATTCAAGCGCCTAATCAAGAATTAGAGGAAATTGAGATTAATGTTCCTCTAATTAATGTAGTTAAAAATAAATAATTAGAAAGATTTTTGAAAATTAAAAAGAAAAGGATTAAAACCTTTATATATGGGGTATGAACTCATTAGCTTAATTAGCTTATCTTTTTATAAGAAAAAAAAAATGCATGGAACGTGAAATTCGATTCAAGTATATTTTAGTGTACGAAGCACAAAAGTTTTTGATACTTTAAGAAATAGTTTAATTCTATTAAATATAAAATTATTGCTTATTTAAGAATGTTTAGGCTAATGAGTATAATTACAAAATTATATAATCTACCCTATCAAGATAGCCCTTTTATCAGGCAACTCATT